CGATTCAATTAAGCGAGATTCAGAAGCTACAATTTCACCTCTACCGTCAATAGGTTTAGCCAAAGCGTTTATAACACGACCCAAATAAGCCTCACTCACAGGTATCTGAGCAATTCTTCCCGTTGCTTTTACGGAACTTCCTTCTTGTATCATCAAACCATCGCCCATCAATACAACGCCCACATTTTTGGATTCCAAATTCAGAGCAATACCTATTGTACCCTCTTCAAATTCGACTAACTCACCTGCCATTACTTCATCAAGACCATGAATACGGGCAATGCCATCACCCACTTGAAGTACGGTACCCCTGTTCACGATCTTCACTTCTCTGTTATATTGTTCAATACGTTCACGGATAATATTACTAATTTCTTCGGCTCGAATTGTTCCCATTAGTGTCTCCTCTTTTTTGGAAGCATAGGAAAAAAATCATACCTAAACTCGAAACTCAAGTAGAAGGGCTAATTAGTTATTTCTTCCATGACCCCTAGGATGCCAATATTAGCACTGATGGTACGAAAATGTAATTCACTATTCAAAGAATTGTTTAGAGTTCCTAGAGCCCCCTCTAAGGCTTGTTGAAAAACTCGTTGTCGAACCTGATTAATGGCTCTTTGTTGTTCAAAACGAAGAGTTTCATTTTTGTAATTTTCTAACCGTTCCAAACTCTCAGAAGTGGCATTAATCAAATTCGCTTTTTCTCGTTCTATTTCCGAATATCCATTCACTCGATATTGATTTGCTTCTGTTTCCACTTTACGTAAGCGAGCTCGGGCTTTTTCGAGTTGCTCAACAGCACTTTTACGTAATTCTTCGGAATTTCGAATAGTACTCAAGATCCTCTGTTTTCGATTATCTAATAAATCATTTAATAAAAGTCGATTTTCTTACAATTCATTTCACAACTTAGATAATCTCCTCCCGAACCAAACATGAATCTTTCAATTCATTTGGCTCTCACGCTCCATTATTCAATTTATAGGCATTCTTTCCCATTTTTTTTAATGGAATGAACCTGTCCTCTCTTTTCTGTTTGTATTTCTATTAAAGGTATTAAAACTTATAGAAGACCAGAATATTTTGGGGACTCTTCTGACCAGACAAAAAATCTGTAATTGTCAGTAAAGTTGTTTATTTTCTTTCTTTTTATTTGTTTCTTATCCCTTATTTCTTCTTTTCTTATTTGATTCTTTTGATTTTTTTTTTAGAAATTTTCTTAAAGAAAATGAAAGACAATTTTTTTATTATTTCTTTTCAATTGGAATTTTCCATTTTCATTATCAAATTATTCAAATCCAAAAATTCTTATTCTATTTTTATACATAGGTTGTCCCTTCAGCATTGTATAAAAAAGGTAAATTACACTCCTTTTCTACAAAATGGTTCAAAGCATTTTATCCATATGAGTGTTCTCTATCGGATAAATTCCCAACGATTCGTTTTGATTGAACCGTTTAGGTACTAAGAGAGTGGTAGAAAGAGTACCATGTTGTGCCTGGACTTCAAACAGTTTAGCTTTAACCATGTTTCTGTTCCCAAATCTTTGGTTAATAGAGAATCAAAGTGAATTTCCCAATAAGTCACGAAATGCTATAGTTCCTCCATATGATTTATTCTTTTATTCATAAGTAATTCGTCGGGGTCTGCACCTTCCTTTGCTATTTATATATCAATTCTATCATTTCGAAATCAAATAAATAACATATAAAAAAGCAATCACATATAAAGTGCAGTCGGTTGGATCCAACTTATTCTTGAAATAAACAACTCGCACACACTCCCTTTCCAAAAAAAATCAACACACCAAACACTACACTTAGATTTATTGGATTTGTTGCTAAAATATCGGTATTAAACCCAAAACTCCCGGCGGATGGCCAATGGCCGAAGGAAACGAAGGAATCGGTTACATTTTTCATATGTTCTCCTCTTATAGATGGGACTAACAAAAAATAGAGTTCTTTTTTTTTTTTATTTTTTATTTATTTTATTATTTTTATTTTCTTATTCTTTTTCTAATTAGATATTAGAATTTAGATATAGATATATTTTACTTCAACTTACAACTTATTAGTATTACCTATTAGTATTATTATTTTTTTTTTTTTTATTTAGTATTCTTTTTAGTATTCTTTTTTTCTTATTGATTGACTTCTTATTTGATTTTGATTTATCTGATTATTTTGAAGTTTCTACCAATCAATAAGTATCTTATTGGGTTAAGTCGTGGGTCTTAGATAAATTCGAAACGATTTGTTGCGGTTTTCGCTAAGGATTTCCTTTGATTGTACCAAGTAATTTCCTTTGCTTGTACTAAAAACGGGAAGGAAGAAAGCAAGCGGATCCGCTAATTCCTCACCCTCAAATCAGTCCTTCCCGAGGGTATTGTTTCAACGAATAAGTAATTGTAGGATTAAATGAAGTGTTGATATAATTCGAAGAATCAAATGACAAGTTCATTTGAGTTAATAAAGTACGTAACGTATTTTATTTTTCTTATTTTGAGTATGAAACCAATTTCTAATATTAGACAAAAGGGTTCGCAAATAAGAGTGCTAATGCTACGACCAATCCGTAAATTGTTAAAGCTTCCATAAAAGCCAAACTAAGTAATAAAGTACCTCGTATTTTACCTTCTGCTTCTGGCTGTCTCGCAATACCTTCTACAGCTTGTCCTGCAGCAGTACCTTGACCGACTCCAGGCCCAATAGAAGCAAGCCCTACGGCTAATCCAGCAGCAATAACGGAAGCGGCAGAAACCAGTGGATTCATAGGAAGCAAAGTCCCTCGCATAAAAAAAAGAAATGGTTAATGATACAATCAAGCAATGAATTATTACTTATTTTTTGATTATTAAACTTTATCCGGTCGAAGTAACTAAAACCCCTAGAAATAAGAATTTTTCTGAATAATCAGAACCATTTTGATATCTTGTTTTTAGTTACTACTATTCGTGATGAAATTTTTTTGTAAATCCATCCATTCATCCATTTCCATTCATCCATTTTCATCCATATCCATTATAGATATATATATATGTATATGGATATGGTTCTAGTTATTCCATTTCTTTCGAACCCCTTTTTCATTCAATTCTTCGTTATTTTCTATATCCTTTAATTGATTTCTTTATTCACTGCATTCTCACAGACGAAATAAAAGAAAAGTAATTGCATCGGATCAGAATCGAAATGCAGTGAGCTGGGAAATAATATGGGTATAGTCGCTATATAAGTAGTGAATATCTAATATCACATATACATTCGTTTCTTCCATACCGTAAACTACCTTGGATATTGTATTGAATCAAATTGGAAAATCAAATCATTTCCACGGGCACTATGTACTTCTTATTTGATTTCATTCAAATTGGATTTCATTTCATTATTTATTATTTAATTAAATATTGATTTTCTATGGAGTCTAATTAATGGAATATGTCAGATTTAGCCTACGTAATTCATCCTTTTTTTAGGAGCACTTCGTAAAAAGATAAGAGAAAAGTTTCTATTCAAATTCGAAATTGTCATATTGAAATTGACTGAGCAAATAAGAAATAGAAAAGAAAATCGAATTGGGCAGGTAAGAAGAAATGAGCCGAAATCTTAGGAAAAAGGTATAAAGGATCCTTTTCCTCAGATTTTTTTTTCCTTTTTCTAATTTATATATTTCTAATTTCTAGAATTCTCAAATATCATACATCTTTCTTTTTACGACCCTAGACCCTATTTATTTGCATATATTATGTTTCTATTCGTCAACCAAGCGGATTCTGATGAACTCCCCATAGATGGGGATAAGCTTACCAAAAAACGATTTGGAAAGCGAATCAATGATGACCTTCCATGGATTCACCTATATAAGCCGCGGCTAGGGTTGCAAAAATAAGAGCTTGGATACCACTTGTAAATAATCCAAGAAACATGACAGGTATAGGAACTACCGAAGGTACTAAAGAAACAAGAACAACAACTACTAATTCATCAGCTAATATATTCCCAAAAAGTCGAAAACTAAGCGATAAAGGTTTTGTAAAATCTTCTAAAATATTAATTGGTAAAAGGATTGGAGTTGGTTGAATGTATTTTCCGAAATAACTCAACCCTTTTTTGGTAAGACCCGCGTAGAAATATGCTACTGACGTGGGTAAAGCTAAAGCAACAGTAGTATTTATATCATTCGTTGGCGCAGCTAACTCCCCATGGGGTAACTCTATGAGTTTCCAAGGTAAAAGAGCGCCTGACCAGTTCGAAACAAAAATAAATAAGAACATAGTTCCAATAAAGGGAACCCAAGGATCATATTCTTCCCCAATCTGAGTTTTGCTCAAGTCTCGAATAAATTCAAGGACATACTCGAAGAAATTTTGGCCGTCGGTCGGAACGGTTTGTGGATTCCGAACAGCGATGGTGACCGAACCCAATAAGATAGCAATTACGACCCATGAAGTGATAAGTACTTGAGCATGCACTTGTAAACCCCCTATTTGCCAATAGAAATGTTGGCCTACCTCGACACCCGATATGTCGTATAATCCTTTGAGTGTGTTAATGGAACATGATATAACATTCATATTGTCCTCTGGCATAAATCGAACTTACAAAAAAGGAATTATTTTGATTCAATCTTCTCATCGATTTCTTAATTCATCTATTTTAATACTACACGGATCAGATACTTAGGATACCAAAAAATGACATCATATGCCCCTTTGGATTCCTTGATTCGAATCTTAATAACCGATCCAATAAATCTATGACGTTCACAAACGAATTGATTGAATTTTGATTAATCCTTATTATTATTATTATTAATCATAACATTATTAAATTAATCATAACATCATTAATCATAATAATGATTATTCATATTAATCATAATGAACGATTTTTTCTATATGAACGATTTTTTCTATATGTATATGAACGATTTTTTATATAGCTAGAACGCCCTTCCGAAATTGCGAATACAAATTTGTTAAGAATACAGCGGATTGAAGCTAGAGAGTTATCGTTGGCTGGAATCGAAACATCCGCAAGATCCGGATCACAATCTGTATCGATTAAACAAATCGTTGGAATCCCCAAAATAATACATTCCCGAAGAGCTTTAGAATCTTGTTTCTGATCGATGATGATTACAACATCGGGTAACCGCGTCATATATTTGATCCCGTCCAGATATCTTTGCAGGGCGGATAATTGTCTCTTCGCTATAGCTGCATCCCTTTTTTGTAGACGATTGAATTTCCCCATCCTTTGTTCCGCTCTTAAGTCCCTAAACTTCTGAAGTCTCGTTTGTGTAGTGGGCCAATTCGTTAACATACCACGAAACCATTTTTTATTAACATAATGACACCGAGCCCTTCTTGCAGCTGATCTTACTAAGTCACCTGCTCTGATTTTGGTACCAACAATTAAAAAATGTTTTCCTCTCTTTGCGGCATCAAAAAGTAAATCACAAGCTTCTGATAAAAGACGAATAGTTCTAGTAAGATCTGTAATATGAATACCTTTACGCTTTCTAAAAATATAAGATGCCATTTTAGGATTCCATTTCTTAGTATCATGACCCAAATGAACTGCTGCTTTCACCATATCTTTCATGCGGATGTTCCAATATCTTCTCGTCATTTTTCCTCCCACTTTCTCTTTGTTTTTTCTTAAAAAAAAAAGAAAAAACAAGGAGATCCGGTAGTCTGAAATAAATAAATGTTCCGATGGAACCTTCTACCAAGGCTTGACCCTTGAGTTGATATACGATGCAAACCCTTAATTCTTCTTTTTAATTCGTTATAATCTTTATTACCAACTAACAAAAAATCAGACCAAAAAGAATTTCGTTAATTTCAATTATTTGTTCAATTATTTGATTTGAATTGCAATTCAAAGAAGAACCTCTTAGGTTAGGAATCGGTAAATTGCGGAAATAATTGTTCTGGCGTATCGTGGTTTTGGACAGAAGAACAAATGAATTCTCTATGATGGAATAAAATATCTCTTATCTTTCCCTTGAATGGATTATCCGTTTTTATTTCCACCAAATCCAAAGAAGTGTTCTTTGGGTAATGCACCAATTTTTTGAATCCGGTACCGACGGGGATAATCCCTCCCAGAACAACATTCTCTTTGAGACCTTTCAACCAATCAATACGACCCTGTAGAGCAGCTTTTGCTAAAACTCGAGCGGTTTCTTGAAAACTAGCTTCCGATATGAAACTTTGAGTGTTTAGAGATGCCCTAGTTATTCCTAATAAGATTACCCGATAACAGATTCTTTCATCCAAAGCGCGCCCTGCTCGTTCTGCTCGCAACAACCCAATGAGTTCTCCAGGTAAAAAAACATTAGACATTCCATCTTCTGAAACTAAGACTTTTGATGTTATTTGACGTACAATAATCTCTATATGTCTATTATGGATCTCTACTCCTTGGGATCGATAAACTTCTTGGATCTTATTAACCAAAGAAATACGGCTTTGGGCTATGGTTAGCTCAGCACCAATCAAGAATCCCCAAGGGATTCCGAGAATTCTTGGTATACACTCATTCCAACCTTTAACCCTCTTTTCGAGGTTCATCGAGATTGAATCAATTGAACGCACTTCTAAGACTTGTTCCACTTTTGGAAGACCCTGCGTTATGTCACCAGATCTCGATTTTTCATATATAAATGTAACTAATGTATCTCCTTCATAAAGGATTCCCCCATAATGACCATGAACTGTTGTTCCTGGAGTGGCCAAATAGGGCTTAGCCGATCTTATTACTAAAGAATCAACATGAACAATTAAAACTTGACCAGATCTCACGTGTGGTCCGTATTTGAACAAACATACATTTTCACAAAGAAATTGCCCAAGGATAATTATTGGGGATAGTTCATCACAAGAATCGTGATATAGAAAGTGCCGATTTAAATCGAATGGATTCAAAATGATGTTATTGCGAGGATCGGGATTATAAAGACTCTTATTTTCATCCATTAAAAAATAGTTAAGTACTTGAAAAGTTTCTTTAAAATGGGCAGGTAATAAATATTTCTTTAACAATATCGGATTATGAGTTAGTAAATGGTAAGATGAAGAAAAATTCGTAATTTTAGGTACAGTAAGACCTAAGAGGCCTGATGATTTTTTAATGGAAATTGTGGAATCCTTGTTAATTGATTCTTTTCTCACATTGTTATATTTCAAGCCATGAAATGGGCCAATTTGAAAACAGTTGGATGATGACAAAATTAGCAAGGATTGGCATTCCTTATTTCTATTCAACAACGTACCAATACCAGAAGTTTGTTTATGTCGGGTAAGTGAGGGAATCCTCGCCTTGGAATAAAAAGGATTAATATTGATACAATCTAATCCATTATGGCAAATAAATCCCGAACCCGCCGTATGCTTCCTTTTTACAATATACGAGGAAATAGGGGACTGGACTAACTCAATTCTTATGAAATCACGAATCAGATCGTTTGTGCTTATCTCAATAAAGGAAGCATAAACCTCTTCTTCTCTAGAACTATTTTTCTCTTGCCCCCAATTCAATACTAAGCAAGTTCGAACTAATTGAATATTGGGGTGAAAAATTCTTCGAATTGGCTTGTCATTCCCATCAAGGATATAATTGACAACTTTAAGTTGGACATTATCCCTTTCCCGCAAGGCATCCTGCGGAAAAAATGTTGCTAAATCGATCCCGTCCGCTATTTTATATGGGGCTAGGGGTCGAACCAAAGCCAATTTTTTTTTTTTTTTAGGTGTGATTCGTTGGACATAGATCCAATCTTTCCATTTTTCCGATTTTTTCGAACCCTTTTTTCCTGTTCCGGGAGGTACTAAAATGCCACGGTGCCTAGATATCTTATCCCTCTTATCCATAGATATCTTATCCCTCTCTTCCATAGATATCTTATCCCTCTCTTCCATAGATATCTTATTCCTCTTATCCCTAGATTTCTTATTCCTCTTATCCATAGATATCTTATCCCTCTCTTCCATAGATATCTTATCCCTCTCTTCCATAGATATCTTATTCCTCTTATCCCTAGATTTCTTATTCCTCTTATCCATAGATATCTTATTCCTATCTTCCATAGATATCTTATTCCTCTTATCCATAGATTTCTTATTCCTCTCTTCCATAGATATCTTATTCCTCTTATCCCTAGATATCTTATTCCTATCTTCCATAGATATCTTATTCCTCTTATCCCTAGATATCTTATTCCTCTCTTCCATAGATATCTTATTCCTCTTATCCATAGATTTCTTATTCCTCTCTTCCATAGATATCTTATTCCTCTTATCCATAGATTTCTTATTCCTCTCTTCCATAGATATCTTATTCCTATCTTCCATAGATATCTTATTCCTCTTATCCATAGATTTCTTATTCCTCTTATCCCTAGATATCTTATCCCTCTCTTCCAGAAAATGGATATCCCCAGAAAAAATTTGCAGTTCAATCCTTTTCTTTTTTCTCGTCACTCGAACCAATCCACTTACTCTACTCCTTCTATTTAAAGTTATTTGTGTACCTACTCCAATAATACTATTGTTACGGACCATTATAAGCGAAGATTGGGGTAAGATATGCACTTCCTCGGGAATGAAAAAAAACGGATCCACTTTGGTTTGAGATTTCAGATTCAATTCTTTTATTCCTTCATACTCAATCAAATCCTCTTTTTCTTTTTTGATGATTGAATCTACTTCTGGGGTCCCATATTGAATGATTCCTGAACTCTCTGTTCTGTATCGAGGATCGTCGAAATAGGCAAGAATACTATTTCTATGGAAAATCCCATTTGGGGGTATTTCAATCGAAATACCAAAACAAGGTATTAATTTTGTCTCTCGCTCTTCATCATAATATTGTAAGGGAATTATGAATCTATTTCTTCGCCTCTTCGACAATAAATCAGGATTCTCTTGGAGAATAGAAGAATCTAGGAAATTCCAATGAGGGTTAAATGGAACTTGATTGGATCTTGAATAATCAAGAACTCTGACACCCCTTCTTTTATCAGAAGGGTCTAAACGAAACAATTCAGGTCTCGCCCGATCGTTCGTCATCGAGAAGCCAGATCTTGATTTCTCTTCGATTTCTTCTATCGAAGAGAAATCAACATTGATTTGATCTTGATCCTTGTGGAGTGAAAAAGACACTAGACTGGATCTGCGCGTACTTACTGCTAATATCCATAAATGACTTGTTTTTGGTAATAGATGAACATTACCATATGTATATTCAGGTGCATGGTAGACATTAGTACTCCAGTGCATTTCTCCTTCCGATTCAGAATAAATATGTTTTCGGACTCTTTCTTTCAAATTCAAAGTCGATACTCTGGTACGAATCTCAGCAATCACTTGTTCTGATTCTACATATTGATCGTTTTGAACGAAAATCAAACTTTTTGGTGGAATATTCACATTATGGAGAATATCCTGACTTTCAATAGTTATATCCAGGTCGATAGGACATAGAAAAGCGGGATGCCCATGACGAGTCCGTGTGGGATGAACCAAATCCTGATTAAATTGGATTTTTCCATTATAAGGAGCTCGTACATGCTCGGCAGTACCGCCCGTAAATACGCCTCCCGTATGAAAAGTTCTTAATGTTAGTTGAGTACCCGGTTCTCCAATGGATTGACCCGCAATAATACCTACGGCTTCGCCCAACTCGACCAGGTCGCCATGGGTGGGACTCCGTCCATAACATAATTGGCAGATCCAAGACGCGCTTCTACAAGTAAAAGGGGTTCGAATATATATTGATTCTGGTCGAAAGGTTATGAGCCGATTGAGAAGTCCAATCCCAATATCTTGATTCCGAGTGGCAATGCACCGCGTACCCATATATATATCGTCTGCTAATACACGACCCATTAGTGTTTGGGTCAAATTTCTTTCGGTCATCCCATTTCGAGGGCTCACGGAAACACCCTGGATTGTCCCACAATCCCTTCGACGTACAATAAGGTGTTGAACTACTTCAACAAGTCGACGGGTGAGGTATCCAGCATCTGATGTTCGTACAGCAGTATCTACAACTCCTTTACGGGCTCCATAACAGGAAATTATATATTCCGTTAAAGAAAGCCCTTCGCGTAAGTTGCTTTGAATAGGTAAATCAATCATCTGTCCTTGTGGATCCGACATTAACCCTCTCATACCTACTAATTGGTGTACTTGAGATGCATTTCCTCTAGCTCCTGAAAAGGACATTAAATGGACTGGATTAGAGGGATTGGTCATCCGAAAATTAGGATTCATTTCTTGTCTCAAATATTCGCTTGTAGCATACCATATCTCAATGGATTGACGTAATTTTTCGACTGCATGTACATTCCCATAATGATGATGTTTTTCCAAAACCCAACTTTGTTGTTCAGCATCTTGGACTAACCATCCTTTCGAAGGTATTGTTAAAAGATCATCAATTCCCAATGAAATAGATGTAGCAGTAGCTTGCTGGAAACCTATAGTTTTCAATTGATCCAAGATATGTGATGTATACGCCATTCCAAAGCGATCTATTAATCTGCTAATAAGTCGTTTCATGGCAGCTCCGTCTATTACTTTATTGTGAAAGATCAAATTGGCCTGTTCTGCCATAAGTACTACCTCCATATTCTGCTGAGTAGGATTCGACAATAGGTTTGAGTCAGTGATTTAAAAACTCCCTTTCCTCAATCTTGATACATGTATGAATTTCCAGAATTATGACACTAGTTAAATCAGAGAGACCCAAACTTTTATGGGTCTCGGATAATTACTTAGTTTAGCTGTCCTAGTCGGATAAGCTGGTTTGACAAAACCCCTGTATGGCCTGTTCGATTTCTCGATAAAACGAAATATGCCCCATTGTGGTTCGAATATGTATGGAAGAGATTTCTTTTTTTATACTACTTCTTTTTATTAGAGAATTCCCATAAATCTCATGATAAGTACCCAAAGATTCATATTGAACTTCGATAGGAACTTCTCTTGAACCAATTCCACGTTGATCTAGTCTCCATCGGAACCACAAAGGACTATCTAAATTGATTTGTTTTCGATGATAAGCTCCAAGTGCATCATAGGAACTAGAAAAATAAGGTTCTTTTTCTTTCATATACTTAGAGTGCTTTTTGCCAACAATTGCATTTTGATAGTTTCTGAAATTCCATGCATTATACCTATTTGCACAAATACCTCGGCGGTTCCCAATCGTTAATACATGGAGTCCCATAAGCATATCTTGAGTTGGTACGCAAATGGGATCCCCAATAGCTGGAGACAAGAGATTTCTATGAGAAAACATAAGTAAATGAGCCTCAATTCGAGCTTCCAAGCATAAAGGTACATGAACAGCCATTTGATCTCCGTCAAAGTCCGCATTAAAACCCTTACAAACTAATGGATGTAACCAAATAGCGCGTCCCTCTACTAAAATAGGTTGGAATGCCTGGATTCCTAATCTATGCAGGGTGGGTGCTCTATTCAGTAATACAGGATGCTCTTTCATAACTTCTTGAAGTATTTTCCATACAACCCCTTCCTTTTCTTGAATTTGACTTTTAGCAGTACCTATGTTCGAAGCAACTTGGTGTCTGATTAAAGCACGAATTACAAATGGTTGGAAAAGCTCTATTGCTATTTCCCGGGGTAATCCACATTGATGTAATGAAAGTGAAGGGCCCACAACAATGACGGAACGCCCTGAATAATCCACTCGTTTACCAAGCAGAGTCTCACGAAATCTTCCCTCTTTGCCCTCAATTACATCTGAAAAGGACTTATAAGCTTGATTCTGGCCGTCCCTCATCGGTTGTCCGCGTACCCCGTTATCAAGAAGCGTATCCACAGCCTCTTGTAGCATTTTCTCCTGACCCGTTACCAATCCCCCTGGCGTAGATCCACTTGTTGTTAATAAATCACTAAGAGTATTGTTCCGATAAAGAACTCTTCTATAAAGTTCATTAAGGTCCGAACTCATTAATTTACCCCCATCTATCTCAATGACAGGTCTTAAGTCGGGAGGAAGAACTGGTAATAGACACAAAACCATCCATTCTGGTTCTACATTTGTTCGAATAAAGTGTTTAGCTAATTGCATGCGTCTAACCAAAAAATCCTTTCTTCTTCTAATTTTTCTATCTTCCCATTCATTCCTGGTGGATTCTTCGTCTCCTAATTCTTTCCACTCCGCCAATGAATTAGCTAGAAGAATTCGCAAATCCGAATCGGCTAATTGCTCTCTGATAGCACCTGCTCCGCTAGATACTTCTCGATTTCGAAATGTCTCGAAGCCTTGGCTAGTAAAAAAAAGTGGGATGCTGGATTTCCAGGGTTGGATTTCATATTCGAATAAACCTCGTAATCGTAAGAAAGTCGGTTTTTTCGCTGTGGGCCTAGCAAAAGCAAAATCAAGATAGGTTCCTTTGCGGGATCCCCCCTTCAAAATCGGACGTGAGGGTTTCCTCTCATCCGGCTCAAGTAGTCACAACAAATAAAGGAAAGAAAGTCATTCTTTTTTTTCCCATTTGGTTCCATTTGAAAAACCCCATAAAAAACTACTCCTTACTCAAGTTTCTAGTGCGGGCCCTATATATATGGATTCATTTTGACTTTCGCTTTATGAATCACTTATTCAATTCCAACATAAATCAAATTCTTGAGTAGTCTACTTCCCCCCGAACGATGAATTTCCCTAAAACTTTGTTTTGGAACTCGTAAGGGATTTACTTGTCTCTATTCACTTGTTTTTTTTTTTTCATTCGATCTTTTAGGTCCCTACTCCACTTACCTCGCTGGTTCTACTACGACGTTCCTTGAAGCATATATGCGATGGATATACTCCTCTAACCATATTCTCTTTGCTTACTTGAACGAAATCTTTCTCTAAAAAAAAAGAGCGAATTCCTTTTTATTTCACGAGGTATATCTAGCAATTCCTATTTCTTTATTATTGAAATTATTGAATGGACCATAGATCAATTCCCCCCTTTATTTGGAAGTATTGAATACATCCAGAATTCTGAGCTTCATGTTCCTTTTACCAAGATACATATCAGAGTGAGGGACACCCCAATCAGATTGAATGGGATGACAGTTTATTAGCACAGCTCTGTAAAATGCAAATTTCGATCAAATCACACATCGCGGTATACTAGGTCCTCTAACTCCTTAAGCGGTTTATCTAAAAGATTCGCGATATAACTAGGAAGACGTTTCAAATACCACACATGGGTCACTGGACATGCGAGTTTAATGTATCCCATTTGATATCTTCGTATCCGAGAATCCACAAATTCGACCCCGCAATGTTCACAAAATTGCGGCGTGTCTTCCCTTTCAGCTCCGATCTCTCGATAATTTCCACAAGCACAAAATCCACTTTTTACAGGCCCAAAGATTCTTTCACAAAACAATCCATCTTTTTCCGGTTTATTGGTTTTGTAATGAAAAGTATAAGGTTTTGTTACCTCTCCAACGACTTCTCCATTAGGTAGAATTTTGTTGGCCCAAGAACGTATTTGTTCAGGGGATACTGGTCCAATTCGAAGTTGTTGGTGTTTATGTTGGTCAATCATAGAATAGAAATTCTGATTCATTCCGATCAAACTTCCTTCCTGTTAATCTGGAAATTCTTCTCAGATACAAGGAAATGGTTCAGTTCCAAAGCCAAGGATCGTAGTTCTCGAACGAGCAAGCGAAAGGATTCAGGGGCCCCCTCGAGGTTAGGTATTCTTCCGCTCCTCACCGTAGTATGAAGTACTTCGCGACGAGCTCTAATATGATCCGATTTATAAGTAAGCATCTCCTGTAAAATATAAGCAACACCAAATCCCTCTAAAGCCCAAACCTCCATTTCTCCCACTCGTTGCCCCCCTTTCTTTGCCCGCCCTCTAAGGGGTTGTTGTGTAACAAGTGCGTAAGGCCCCCTAGACCGTGCGTGGATTTTATCATCAACTTGATGAATTAATTTAAGAATATAAGACTTTCCTATTAGAACGGGTTGTTCAAAAGGATCGCCTGTTCGTCCATCAAATATTCTGCTTTTTCCCGGATACTCGGGTTCAAATACCCATGGATTTTTTGTTTGCTTACTGGCCTCATATAATTCAGAAAACACTAGTTTTCTTGAGGCCTCTTCTTCGTATCTTTCATCAAAAGGCGCGATTCGATAATGTCTCTTTAGTAGATCTCCCGCTAACCCGAGCGAACATTCAAATATCTGTCCCACATTCATTCGTGAAGGTACTCCTAATGGGTTGAAAACCATATCAACCGGTGTTCCATCTTGCAAATAGGGCATATCCTGTCTGGGCAAAACTTTGGAAATAATACCTTTATTCCCATGCCTTCCAGCTACTTTATCACCCACTTTTATTTCACGTTTTTGTAAAATAAATATATGTATACGAATCATTTCTGGATTCGAACCGGAGCGCCCCCCTTTCTGGATCCATCTCACATCAATAACTCGGCCCCTTCCGCCTATGGGTAGTTTTAGGGAAGTTTCTTTTGTAGGGGCTGCTCCATCCTCAAATATGGATCGCAATAATTTATCCTCTGGACCATAGGATGATTCGTCATCCGCCTGAGGCGTTAATTTACCTACTAAAATATCGCCCGTTTCTACCCAAGTTCCCAGCATCACAACTCCATTTTTGTCTAAATTGCGCAGTAAATGATCCTCTAAATGGGGTATTTCCTTAGTTATTCTTTCAGGACCTTGACTTGTCATATAAGTCTGAATTTCATATTTCCGTATGTGAAAAGAAGTATAAATATCCTCATATACCAGACGTTCACTAATAAGTACAGCATCCTCAAAATTGTAGCCTTCCCACGGCATATAAGCTACTAATACGTTTTTTCCCAAAGCGAGTTCCCCACCAACGGTAGCCGAACCGTCCGCTAGAATTTGTCCTTTTTTAATGTATTTACCCCCCTCAACCTGAGGTTTTTGGTGCATCCAAGTATTTTTGTTAGAACGTTGATATATAACTAATGGAATGCTTCTAGTGTTCCCGTTACTTGAGAAAATTATCTTGTGAGTATCAGTATAAATAATCTTTCCCTCGTGTTCGGCTATAGCTGAAACTTTCGAATCTAGGGCCACTTGGCCTTCCAGCCCAGTTCCAACAATGCACTTCTCGGATCGAAAAAGTGGAACTGCTTGGCGTTGCATATTAGAGCTCATTAAAGCCCGATTTGCATCATTATGCTCGATAAAAGGAATGAGAGAGGCCCCGATAGAAAAATATTGGAAAGAAAAAATGCTTCGAAGATGAATCTGTTCCCATGCCATAGTAAGGAATTCTTGCCGGTATCGAGCTGGAGCAACCTGTTCTTCTTGAATACCCCGATTCAAGGCCAAAGAATTTCCCGCTGCTATCATATAATATTCATCTCTACTTGCTGATAAATAAATCATCTGTGCTTCTGCCTCTTTTGATTTTTCAGATATTTCATAAAATGGACTCTCTATGGATCCCCAAGAATCCATTTTGACATGAATAGCTAAAGATCCAATAAGTCCAACATTGATTCCTTCAGACGTGTCAATTGGGCAAATACGCCCATAGTGACTAGGATGAATATCTCGGACCCGAAAACTGGCAGTTCGTGCTGTCAATCCCCCAGGACCCAAATGACTTAATTTTCGCCCATGGACGGTTTGTGTCAATGGATTAGTTTGATCCAAAACTTGAGATAGGGGATGGAGGCCAAAAAACGATTCATAAGTGGTTGTTAATGAAGTGGAACTTACCAAATTTTGAGGAGTCGGTTTCAATTTATGCTCGATTGCTTCACATATAGTTCCTCGAACTGTATTTTCTAAACGAACAAGAGCCAATCCAAATTGGTCCTGTAACAAATCCGCTACAGAACGAATCCGTTTATTTTTCAAATGATTCATATCGTCAAGTGTACCCATTTCAAATTTCATTCCGATCAAATGATCCACAGCAGCTAATACATCTCGGGGTAATAAAAATGTATTGTTCTGAGGGATATCAAGATTGAGTCTTCGATTCATATTTCGTCGACCAATTTTTCCTAATTCACATCTTTGTTGAAAAAATTTCTTTTGTAATTCTTCGCATAAGGACTCAGAAAAGACTGGGTCCCCGCCCACGCAAGCAAATTGTTGATAAAACTCCAAAATGGCATTTTCTTTTGACCCAATTGTTTTTTTCTCCTTATCATTTGAGAAAGACAAGAAAATTTCGGGGTAACAAACATTATCGAGAATTTCTCTGAGATTCGAACCCATAGCTGATGATAGAACTAGAATAGATATTTTTTGTTTCCTACTCACACGGGCCCATATCCTTGCTTTTCTATCAATTTCCAATTCTGATCTTCCTCCCCAATCCGATATTATGGTGCTGGTATAAATCAAAATTCCATTCTGGTCCAATTCTGACCGATAATAAATACCAGGGCTTTGCAATATTTGATTGATCACAATTCTGTAAATTCCATTTACTATAAAGCTTCCCAGGGAATTCATTAGAGGAATGTTTCCAATAAATACGGTTTGTTTTTGTACATATCTACCTTTTTTCCAAATGAATCCCGCGGGTACATATAATTCAGAAGAATATGTGAGTGATTCATACACAGCATCTCTTTCTTTTCTCAAGGGTTCTACCAAATGATATGTTTCCCCAAATAATTGAAATTCCATTTCGTGATCTGTATCCTCAATTTTTGGAAATTTATGAAATTCCTCCGCCAAACCCTGATTAATGAACCTAAAAAATCCCTCAAATTGGATCTGGCTAAATCCAGGTATTGTGTACATTGCCTCATTTCCATCCCGGAGCATTTTAATCTTAAGTCTCCTCTTTATCGAAAAAATCCCATTATCATCCTTCATCGAACCATAACCAATAATCGTATGGATCGATCTAGCAATAATAGAATGTATATTCTGTTTACAAAATCACATGAAATTTTAGCCAACCTTGTCCATATTTATTTTAGATAGTTCCTACCTAGGAGGAGAGACAGAACGGAAGAATAAAGACCATTTTTGCCGCAAATTCCAATTTGCGGCAAATACAAGTGGAGATGGGTTGCTAAAGCATTCCTGGAAAACGATTATGCCACTTGGGCAGAGACAGACTTCTGGAGTCAGAATAGAAAAATTGATACAATTTCGACCTATTATGATATTACAATCAGATTGGTTAGAAAAAAGTTCAGGATTTCTCTCTGTGAATGGGACAAAGACAAAAAAAGAATCGAATTAGTTAGGGGCAGTATGGGGTTGATTTTCACTTAAGACTTAATGTTCAAAAAAGAATTCGCGGACTCTCTTTGATATGATAATCGAATTCCTAGAATATGAAATAGGATTGAAGCAGGTAATACAAATTCCATTTAGCAAGTACATTCAAATAGCCTTATGTAGCTATCTGGATATCTTTTATCCTAGTTCCGCTTGGAGCAACGGAGGTTGTGCTATGTCATAAATTCTCTTTTCTCTTCAATATGCTCAATGAAAAATGCAAGTATGGCGACTCTACAAAATAGGTGAATAAAATACTTAACTCCGCGCCTGTGTAACAATTTCTGTTCTAGGGTTTACATATCTATATAATTCTTGTTATAATTGCAACAAGATTGATTACAGAAAATCATTTGATTGGTTAGAAACCCTCTTTGTTTTCTTATGTTATGTCATTAAGAAAAATTGGAGATAGAAATCGGAAAACTGTTCATTATATTAATTCTAAGTAGATGACTAAGTAAAACATTTTGCCAGAAATTTCTTTTTTTTTGATCTTTTCTATTCTTTGGATCTATTGAAAAAGAGGGAAAATTGGGAATTCGTTTTAATTGGAATTGGTTTGAATTCTTATCTAGATTGAATTTGAATTCTTATAGGAATTCTTAAATTCTTATAGGAATTCTTATATCTTATATATTATATATATAATTATATATATATATAGAAGAATAAGAAAATAAGATAGAAGTATATAGAAGAATAAGAAAATAAGAATAAGAAAAGAATAAGAAGATTCAATATAAGATTCTATCTATTAGATTGAGTGGATATGATATCTATTTCGAGAGTTGATATGATTTCTATTGAGATGAGAGTTATATTGAGATAAATTCATTGAGGCTTGGTCTATTCAATTGAAGAGAATGATCTCAACCGGATCAGATCCCATAAGAAAGCGGCCGGCTTGGATTCCTCCTTGTAATTTGGAACAAGGACAAGGGTATTCAAGATATAAATCCAATAAAAAGAAAGAAATGGTTTAGCTAAAAAGGAAGAAATCGTTTAGCAACCCCCCCTTTCTATAAAATTAGGAAGGGATCGAGTCCGTTTTGATCCATTTTCTATCATTTTGGCGACATGGCCAAGTGGTAAGGCAGGGGACTGCAAATCCTTTATCCCCAGTTCAAATCTGGGTGTCGCCTGATTAATAAAAGACTTGGAATTTCTTATTACTATTCCGTCGATCAAAATCGAATTTGATCCATTCTTTCCCAACAGGAACAGAGACTTGTTGGCTTTGTCAATACTTGAGAAATCCGTAGATTCTCGAAATGGCTATAAATTCTTTCTTCAAAAAAATGGGATTTCGCGTGTGGCAAAAACCAGTACCAATAGACATAGAGTCACCCTTATTTTTAAGGGTTGGTTCGGGCTATTTGATTGAGTTTCAAAATTCAATCAAATAGCCCGGATTGAGATTCACAACTAGGAAAGTCAAAAATAAGAAATCCCAGTTTCGAAAGGATTCGCAATATGAACTCCTGGTTCTCTGGAGGGGGTTATAAAAAAGACTCTCAAGTCTTCCTGATTATCTTAATCCTATGATATGATAGTGTCTACTGACTATTAAGTCTGGTATTAGCTTGAATACGCCGATAAGAAATCCATTTCTCAGTTACGTTATAAAAAGCACTAAAGAAGGGATTTCCATCTTCCATTAGATAAGAGTATTCCATTGCTATTTCCAAAAAATGTCTTAATGCTTTCCAATTCTACCGGAATTCCTAGACTATTATACTAGAAAGACAGGAATTTCTTTATTTCTTGGATTTCGATTGCTTCCTCAGCAACAGCCTTAAGGCAAAAACCCTATTTTGACTCTGCGCCATTGATTCCACTATGATTGATGATCGAGAAAGAATTCCTTCATTTCATAAAGAAGATAGGGGACATAATTCACATGGATATAGTAAGTCTCGCTTGGGCCGCTTTAATGGTAGTCTTTACATTTTCCCTTTCGCTTGTAGTATGGGGAAGAAGTGGACTCTAGGGGTATTCTTAATTGATTAATCGAATTCTATCAATTGTTTAATCGATCGTTTTGCCTTTTCAAATCAAACTACGAATTCCTACCATAGTTCTATTTGCAAACTCAAGTCAACAGAATACATAATGCATATAATAGTATTTTTCTGAGTTCTTCCTAAATATCCTATTTAACTATTCTAGTTTGATTTTCGAAATCGGTTCTTGACGGAATTCCATTCTAATTATGGATATTACAGTGAGAAAGAACTAATCTTCCGTTTTTTATTTATTTTGATTCGTTTCTCTCTTTCTTTTCTAAGAAAAAGTCATTATTATGACGATATCTATTTTCTACCGAAAACTACCTACTAACAGCTTGGTTCTACAAAGAGGTTACACACATAATAAAATCGTTTTGCTTGCGTTGCGCGATCCGTATATTGTATATTTAACTAAGGTTTTAGACTCCTAGAAATTTTTGCTTTCTCAATTCATTTGATGCCACGTTTAAACATCATATATCAGTGGGTCTACTACTACTACTTTTTCAAATTGGAAGAAATTCCCGGGGAGCTCCACGGATCATATGTTAATTCCCCGATGGAGAATTTCTTGGAAATTCGAATCGAACTCTTCGGTTTCGCTTTCTTCCTTTTCTTTTTCTAATTTCGATTATTTCCATTTGGAATTTCTTAGAGTTGAATTTCATTATTTCTTAATCATTTTCAATAGATCCGAGGATCCCTATTTCTTTTTGAAAATGATACGAAACCAAAAAATCCTATTATATAGGAATTCGAATCCATATATATATATATATTCGAATCTATTTGAATTTCTATCTATTTCTATCTAATATTTCTATCCATTTCTATCTAATATATTCTAATAATGTATATATATATAGAATATGGTAGAATGTAGAATATGGTAGAATGGGGCAGTTGACTTTCAATTATTTTGGATTGATTTCCATTTATCCAAATAGGTGGATCGAGAGATGGAATTAGAGCACTTTCACTTTCTCTATTCTATATGAAATCCATGGATGTACTACATATTGTAAATTGGTCGATCTCAAGCCTATATTAGTATACAACTCTCTATCTAAAATCGAAAAGGTATAATATGTAAATAAAGATTTAGAAAGAAAAGATTTAGAAAGAAAGATTTCTACTTCAAAATAAAATCAAAAGCATTTTGACTCGATTTGATTTTTTTATTATCTTATTTATCTTATTCTATTATATTGAATTTTTTTATTATCTTATTCTATTTTACTATCTTATTCTATTATATTGAATTACTTTCAATATAATAGAATAATTTTCCTAGTTATTAGAATCCAATAATTCGAAAGTATAGTTTCATATTAGTTCTTTTTACCACACTATGGTAGATAATGTTGATTCCAGTCCGATTATTTCATTTAAGACTTCGGGCTTCAATCCCTTTCATTTCTTCAATCATTCATAAGAACTAATAAGTTTCAGTCAAATTAATCATTTTGACTGACTGTTTTTACGTAAATGATAAGTAAAAAAGCGGTAGGAACTAGAATAAAGAGTGCAGTAGCAATAAATGCGAGAATATTGACTTCCATAATCTCATTGTTTTTTTTTTGCTTCGCAATAACTCGGGATCTAATCCCATAGAGATAAGAAATTTGACTCCTAGAAATTCAATGGGATAAATTCCACCCTAATAATACGAAATTGGATCGGGATCCATATTATGAATAACAATATTTGCTCTATCAAATCGATTCATCGTCGAGAATTGAATAATATAACATAGAGGGGCCCTTTATCCATACCAAATCAAAATGGGATTCCCGTCCCAATAAAAGAGGAATCCCACTCATTGGATTTCTCAGCCTTTTCCACTCTTGATTTTGATTTGATTATTAATCTATTTTAGTATACTATTTCCATCTTAACTATTTACATCTCATACTACTTAGAACTAGAAAGAAATAGTATACTAAATGAATAGTATACACAAATATACTAGAATTACTAGAATATGAAATAAAGAAATCCAAAATAGGAAATAAAAAAAAAATCAAGGTCTTTTAATTCAAATTGTTTTGTAGAGTTAATTACGTTAAACCCCCATTGTAGAATAAACACAAGTACATAGATTATGTAGAATACCCAATACCAGTCAAAATATGAGTACTCTATTCCATTTCATTAATCAAGAACAAAAAATGGTATTTCTCAAAATCCCGAACCGAACTACAACTATACTATTTGCTGATTATACCAATCTACATATAGTTCTTTCTTATTCTATATTCTAAGAGAGAAATGGCCCCTATTTGTCTGATGAGGATAAGAAATACAAAAGAAAAACAAAAGAAATAAACGGACTCGCTGTGAATTCAATTTTGCTTGCTCCACCCTTCCTTTTTCAGGAAGAGAAAGTGGAAAGAGAAATTTCTCAATTTATCGGATCCTAGTTCGGGACTGACGGGTCTCGAACCCGCAACTTCCGCCGTGACAGGGCGACGCTCTGACCAATTGAACTACAGTCCCCATGAGCCGTACAATATACATATTGGTTTCGTTCAAACTATTCGAGTGCCCTCATGTGACAAAGATACAAATGATATACTGATATCCACACGGCCACGAATTAACTATAATAAGAGGGAGGCTGATTATGATTAGTAGTAATCTTGTAGTTATTTTTTTTGTATTGCCGCAGGGCTCATAAGAAATCTTTCAATAAGAAAAAAAGTTTGGTTACCCCTTTCATGATACTTAGTAATTAGGTAATTAGGAATCCAGATCATTAGAAAGGATGGGAAAGGGTGGGATAGATAAAAAAAGGAATCCTTATTCTTCCATAATTCTTCTATCTATATTCTATCTATTCTATCTATATAATATTATATATCAGATATTTGTGGAGCGCAAGTTGGTTATATCATACCCAGGGAGCGACTAAATTATTGGGCCGAGCTGGATTTGAACCAGCGTAGACATATCGCCAACGAATTTACAGTCCGTCCCCATTAACCACTCGGGCATCGACCCGGGAAGAATCCATTCTAGTATTTTTGAGAATTGATAATTCATGATCAACTGACTTTCGTAGTATCCTACCCCCAGGGGAAGTCGAATCCCCGCTGCCTCCTTGAAAGAGAGATGTCCTAAACCGCTAGACGATGGGGGCCACCTGCCCGACCGACATCTGACTATAATCATAGTATGAGCATTTTTTTGAATTGTCAATAGAAATAATGGAATAGGATAACTAAATCCGAAAATTTTTTTCTAGTTTCTTTTATTTATTTCGTATAAGATCCGTTTTTTTGATGGTTCATAAATGAACCAGATCCTTTGATACCTATTCCATTTTTTTCTATCTATTGGATTTCCGTTTATTATTTGATTTCATTTGTCATTTTTCTATTTGCGATTAGTATTCTTTTCTTCTTTTTGAATTTAATTTTAATATTATTATTTTTTTTTTATTTTCTTTTATTAGATTCTTATTATATTTATCTTATTATATTTAATATTTATTTATATATTTATATTTATATTTATATATTTATTATATTCATTTTCTATTTTCTATTTAATTCATTTTCTATTTATTATTATATTAGATTACATTATTATTACATTATTATTTAGATTATATTCTTATTAGTTTTTAGTTTAGTTTGATTTTTTTTGATTATTTTTTCTATTCTTGTTAATTCTATTATTGTTTGTATCAAGTATCGAATTGAATTCCTTTAGCCTGGAGAATGATTGGTACGAATTTGGATTTCAGAAATCAAAAAAATGATTTTATCTTAAGGTTAGACTTCACTTTTTCGAGAAATCCAATTTCTTATTCCTGAATTAGTTCCTATGAATACATGCATATATGTACATATAATACATCCATAAATACAGTAGACTCACTAATGGAAAATGCCTAATTTGGGAATTTAATAAAATGAGCCCTTTTAACTCAGTGGTAGAGTAACGCCATGGTAAGGCGTAAGTCATCGGTTCAAATCCGATAGGGGGCTTTTTCCACGTTTTAGTCTTTTTTTTTTCGGTTTTGCATTTTTAGCAGAGAAATCTTAATCTTGTTTGTTGCTATTTCAATTTCTTTATATCTATTTATCTTTTGTCAAAATGGGTAAAAAAAAAATTCCATTATTCCATATTATTCTATAATGGAATGCATTATCATTATTACGAGTTATAAAATAAAGTTGAAGATTTATTCATTATCAAAAAATCGCATTTATTAGGAGGAGTTTCCCCGCTACTGACCTGATACAGTCGTTAGTCTCATCTTTCATTATTTCGATTTTGGTCCTTGAACATAGATATTCTGGATATCCAATTTCGATCATTAATCACGAAGGCTAAACCAAGGTATTCCTACTTCACTATTCTTCCAAAAAAATCAAGAAAATCGGAAAAAGAATATAAGAAATTTCAAAAAGTAAGTGGACCTAACCCGTGGAATCATGACTATATCTGCTATTCTGATATTCAAATTCGATAGAGATGAAATTCTAGAAGGGGGCTTTTTTTCCTTTAAGCACACAAGAATTTGTCGATATTTCCAATTTCTTTTGATCTTCCATTTCATAAGAATAAATCACTCTTTTTTTACGCCACAAATCAAAGTTGATTTTGATAATCTATTTTTCAATATCTTTCCCTGATTCTAGAATTCGATATTATTGTTCCACCAATGCACTAAAAATGCAAGAAAAGGGTTTTCATTTTCAGTATACCATTATTTATTAATATTGAAATTAGTATCTAATTGATATAAATGAAATCAATTTAAGGACATATAGAAAAAAGATTAAGGACTCTTCGAATGGAACTTATGGGTTGACCTAGGCCACTTTGTGGTCTAATAAGAGTTTCTATCTATCTTCGAAACCTGTTGGAAGGGGTCTTGGCCGAGCCATCGTCCATAGAAAATCGAACTGTCTTATGCCCTGGAAATTGGATGAGGTGCTCGGAAATGGTTGAAGTAGTTGAATAGGAGGATAACTATGACTGTAACGCTTGGTACATTTACCAAAGAAGAAAAGGATTTATTTGATATTATGGATGACTGGTTACGGAGGGACCGTTTCGTTTTTGTGGGTTGGTCCGGCCTATTGCTTTTTCCTTGCGCTTATTTCGCTTTAGGAGGTTGGTTCACGGGTACAACTTTTGTCACTTCATGGTATACCCACGGATTAGCTAGTTCTTATTTAGAAGGTTGCAATTTTTTAACGGCTGCGGTTTCTACTCCTGCAAATAGTTTAGGACATTCTTTGTTGCTACTATGGGGTCCTGAAGCACAAGGAGATTTTACTCGTTGGTGCCAATTAGGAGGTTTGTGGACTTTTGTTGCTCTTCATGGTGCTTTCGGTCTAATAGGTTTTATGTTACGTCAATTTGAACTTGCCCGATCCGTTCAATTACGACCTTATAATGCAATAGCATTTTCCGGTCCAATTGCTGTTTTTGTTTCTGTATTCTTGATTTATCCACTAGGCCAGTCTGGTTGGTTTTTTGCACCTAGTTTTGGTGTAGCGGCTATATTTCGATTTATTCTCTTCTTCCAAGGGTTTCATAATTGGACCTTGAATCCATTTCATATGATGGGAGTTGCTGGAGTATTAGGTGCAGCTCTACTATGCGCTATTCATGGTGCTACCGTAGAAAATACTTTATTTGAAGATGGTGACGGTGCAAATACATTCCGCGCTTTTAACCCAACTCAAGCGGAAGAGACTTATTCGATGGTCACCGCTAACCGTTTTTGGTCCCAAATTTTTGGGGTTGCTTTTTCCAATAAACGTTGGTTACATTTCTTTATGTTATTTGTACCAGTAACTGGTTTATGGATGAGTGCTCTTGGAGTAGTCGGTCTGGCTCTGAACCTACGTGCTTATGACTTCGTTTCTCAGGAAATCCGTGCAGCGGAGGATCCTGAATTTGAGACTTTCTACACCAAGAATATTCTCTTAAACGAGGGGATTCGTGCTTGGATGGCAGCTCAGGATCAGCCTCATGAAAACCTTATATTCCCTGAGGAGGTTCTACCACGTGGAAACGCTCTTTAATGGAACTTTAGCTTTAGCTGGCCGTGACCAAGAAACCACAGGTTTCGCCTGGTGGGCTGGGAATGCCAGACTTATCAATTTATCCGGTAAACTACTCGGGGCCCATGTAGCCCATGCCGGATTAATTGTATTTTGGGCTGGAGCAATGAACCTATTTGAAGTGGCCCATTTCGTACCAGAAAAACCAATGTATGAACAAGGGTTGATTTTACTTCCCCATCTAGCTACTCTAGGCTGGGGAGTAGGACCGGGGGGGGAAGTGATAGACACCTTTCCCTACTTTGTGTCTGGGGTACTTCACTTAATTTCCTCTGCGGTCTTAGGCTTTGGTGGTATTTATCATGCACTTCTTGGGCCGGAAACTCTTGAAGAATCTTTTCCATTCTTTGGTTATGTATGGAAAGATAGAAATAAAATGACCACGATTCTCGGTATTCACTTAATTTTGTTAGGTATAGGCGCTTTTCTTCTAGTATTTAAAGCTCTTTATTTTGGTGGCGTATATGATACCTGGGCTCCCGGGGGGGGAGATGTAAGAAAAATTACCAACTTAACCCTTAGCCCAAGTGTTATATTTGGTTATTTATTAAAGTCTCCTTTTGGGGGAGAAGGATGGATTGTCAGTGTGGACGATTTAGAAGATATAATTGGGGGGCATGTATGGTTAGGTTCCATTTGTATATTTGGTGGAATTTGGCATATCTTAACCAAGCCCTTTGCATGGGCTCGTCGTGCATTTGTATGGTCTGGGGAGGCTTACTTGTCTTATAGTTTAGGTGCTTTAGCCATCTTTGGTTTCACCGCTTGTTGTTTCGTCTGGTTCAATAATACGGCTTATCCTAGTGAATTTTATGGGCCTACGGGACCAGAGGCTTCTCAAGCTCAAGCATTTACTTTTTTAGTTAGAGACCAACGTCTTGGGGCTAACGTAGGATCCGCTCAAGGGCCCACTGGTTTAGGTAAATATCTAATGCGTTCTCCTACCGGGGAGATTATTTTCGGAGGGGAAACCATGCGTTTTTGGGATCTCCGTGCTCCTTGGTTGGAACCTCTAAGGGGTCCTAATGGTTTGGATTTGAGTAGGCTGAAAAAAGACATACAACCTTGGCAAGAACGACGCTCGGCAGAATATATGACTCATGCTCCTTTAGGTTCCTTAAATTCTGTGGGTGGTGTAGCTACCGAGATCAATGCAGTCAATTACGTATCCCCTAGAAGTTGGCTAGCTACCTCTCATTTTGTTCTAGGATTCTTCTTTTTTGTCGGTCATTTATGGCACGCGGGGAGGGCTCGTGCAGCTGCAGCAGGATTTGAAAAGGGAATCGATCGTGATTTGGAACCTGTTCTTTCCATGACCCCTCTTAGCTAAGATTTATTTCTCCATTGTTTTTTTTGTTCTGGCTCGGCTACCCGATCCTACCTAGCCGAGCCAGTCCTTTTTATGAAAACAAGCTAAACAAATAAAAAAACGTTCAACAAGTAAAAGGAGAGAGAGGGATTCGAACCCTCGATAGTTCTTTGTTTCGAACTATACCGGTTTTCAAGACCGGAGCTATCAACCACTCGGCCATCTCTCCGAGAGACAATCCCTATTTTATTCCTACAAACAGTAGATGGCCATAGGAATTCATATACTACACTTCATATACTACCATATATATGCAGATATAGAGAGATATGTAGATGCAAATTCCTATTTTGATGTATTAATCCGTATACTCTAAGCTGTATATGGATTACAGTATACCACTTTATTTCATTTAGAAAATCAATATGAAACCCCAAGAGCCCCGTTTTCTGTCTAAATCGAAATAAGGGGGTAATAAGTTCTAAAGAATCCATTAATGGATTCTTTATGAAATCCCTCCATAATGCATTTATTTGATCACAATTTTGACTAAGTGAGGGATCATAAATGGTATAGTTAATTTGTTGTTGGAGGATAACAAGCATGACTATTGCTTTCCAATTGGCTGTTTTTGCATTAATTGCAACCTCATCAATCCTATTGATTAGTGTACCCCTTGTATTTGCTTCTCCTGATGGTTGGTCAAGTAACAAAAATATTGTCTTTTCTGGTACATCGTTATGGATTGGATTAGTTTTTCTGGTAGCTATCCTAAATTCTCTTATTT